ATGTGCAATATTGCAATAGTGTAATATACACATCAAACAATATACACATAATAGTTATGTCTGTACGTATTAAGTGCGAAAATCACTTCTAGAGCTTTTCCTGTTTCCGGGGGGTTTACAGGAGTCTTAAAGATCTCAGGAGTTTGGGGGGGTAGGGGGGGTTTAACGCGCAGAAACCGGGGGCGATAATAGGAAAGTTAGGAGAAAATTAAATATCTGATTAAACTTTATGCTCTTGATATCAGTTATGCAATTCTTCTATCACATTCCATTATCACTCATACTATTTCCATTGGCAAGGAAAATGTTCAACCTTGTCTGTCATTTCTGTATGCACTCTGAGATGTCAAATGAAAGGAAAAAAAAAAAGAGAACCCCCCACACGCTGGAAAGAACGCCCGGCATGGTGGGTAACGAGGAGTATGTATTACCACCATTAACTTATGCAAGCGTCAATGAAAGTATGGGGAATTATAACAATTATTGACCCTGAAGTAGGAACCAGATGCCAGGAATAATTCACTAAGTGAAACCCCCACGAATAATTGTCCCTCACCTTCAAGAACCGTTAACATTTAGAAATCAACTGATGGTGGGCTCTTACTACATTAAATATTGTTAACGAATAGGATGGTGAATACTTGGTATATCTTGACTATGTGAGAGGTGTGATCGGTCTTAAACTATCGTTCAGTGGTGAAATAAATTGTATTAAAATATATCAATTATGGTTTATGTACCCCTTAGTTATAATGTACATAGCAAATATGTGGGGGAACAATCTTATGTCCCCTTAAATTTTATGTATTTATATATAGGATATGTTTGATATAGAATTATGGTGATAATACATATATGCATTACGTTTACATCGAGGGCAGAGTCCGGCAAGGAATAGTCTAAGTTAGGATCCTAGCTTTGGGAGCTAGGGGTAGGGGTTAAAATCCCCTTTCTTTGAAGCAGTAGGAAGGACTTTAACCTTCGACGTCCGGCTTACAAGACCGGCGCTCTGGCGCTGAGCTACTAATGCAGCGTCATTCAAGGATTTTGTTTTCTAATCAGCCGGTGAGGGGGGCGAGGACGAGAAAAAGGAAGAAGTAGAGGAAAGATGCAATTTGCCCGATGATAACGAAGGGGTGTTCAACGGGCATGCCTCCGATTCAGGTGAGGATGGCCACATCTGCAATTAGAAGCCAGAAGAGAAATTGTGTAATAGGGCGGAAGGTTAAGCCTCGTTGTTTAGAGGTGTGGAGAATGGGCACAACTATTAAGACAAGGATTGAGAACAGAAGGGCGAGAACTCCCCCCAGCTTGTTCGGGATTGAGCGGAGGATGGCATAGGCAAATAGGAAATATCATTCAGGCTTAATGTGGGGCGGGGTGACTAGTGGGTTTGCAGGGGTGAAGTTGTCGGGGTCTCCGAGCAGGTTAGGGGAGAAAAGGGCTAGGGCGATGAGGGTGATTAAAAGGACTGCAAAACCTAGTAGGTCCTTATAGGAGAAGTAAGGGTGAAAAGAGATTTTGTCGGAGTCTGAGTTGAGACCTACGGGGTTGTTAGATCCGGTTTCGTGTAGAAAAATAAGGTGAACTATCGTTGCAGCTGCAATAATGAAGGGAAAGAGGAAGTGAAAGGCGAAAAAGCGGGTGAGGGTGGCATTATCTACGGAGAACCCGCCTCAAATTCATTGGACTAAAGAATTGCCGATGTAAGGGACTGCGGAGAGAAGATTTGTAATTACAGTGGCGCCTCAGAATGATATTTGCCCCCAGGGTAGGACGTAGCCTACGAAAGCTGTTATTATAGTTAAAAGGAGGAGGATCACTCCGATATTTCAGGTTTCTTTATATAAGTAGGAGCCATAGTATAAGCCTCGGCCAATGTGCAGGTAAAGACAAATGAAGAAGAAAGATGCGCCGTTAGCGTGCATATTTCGGATGAGCCAGCCGTAGTTGACGTCACGGCAGATGTGGGCAACGGAGGAAAAGGCGGTGGCGATGTCGGAGGTGTAGTGTATGGCTAGAAAGAGACCTGTTAGAATTTGGGTGGCGAGACAGAGTCCTAGTAGGGACCCAAAGTTTCATCAAACGGAGATGTTTGAAGGGGCTGGGAGGTCAACTAGTGCGTCGTTTGCAATTTTTAGGAGGGGATGGGTTTTTCGGAGGTTGGCCATTATTGTTTTTGTAGTTGAATAACAACGGTGGTTTTTCAAGTCATTAGTCCTGGTTAAAATCCTGGCAGAAACTATGGTTTATATTATGCTTATCTTTTTATTAGGGCTGGTGCTGGGACTTGCAGCGGTTGCTTCTAATCCCTCGCCGTATTTTGCGGCGTTGGGGCTAGTTGCGGTAGCAGGTATGGGGTGTGGGGTGTTGGTGGGGCATGGAGGGTCTTTTTTATCATTAATTCTGTTCTTGATTTATTTGGGGGGAATATTAGTAGTGTTTGCATATTCGGCAGCGTTAGCTGCTGAGCCTTACCCGGAGGGCTGAGGGAGTTGGCCAGTTCTAGGGGTAATGGTGGCTTATGTATTAGGGGTGTGTGTGGCAGCGGGGCTATTTTGAGGGGGGTGATATGAGGGGGCTTGAGTTTCAGCTGACGAGTTTGCTGAGTTTTCGGTTTTTCGGGGGGATATTGGAGGGGTAGCTTTAATATATTCGGCTGGTGGGGGTGTTTTGGTAATAGGGGCTTGAGTGTTGTTGTTAACGTTGTTTGTGGTGTTGGAGTTAACACGGGGCTTAAGTCGGGGGGCTCTTCGAGCTGTTTAATAAAGCAATAGTAGAAGAGCTAGGCCGAAGGTGAAGAAGAAGAGGGAGAGATAGGTTTTAATTATGCCTTGTTGAATGTTGTTGGTTGTTGTGACTAAAGGAAGGTTGAGGGAGGCAGTTGCTTTTGGGCCAATTTTTTCTAGTCATGTTTGGTCAACCGTTTGGGAGGCGATGGCTTGCCCTAGAGTCAGGCTTAGTTTGGGGGGGAGGCGGTGAATAATTATTGGAAAAAATCCTAGTATATTAGAAAAATGATGGGGGGCGAGCTTTGGAGTTGGGTTGTATTGTTTATTGGTAAGGGAGGCAAGTTCTAGTGCGGTAAGAAGGCCAATAATAGTGACCACAAGGGCGGCAGTTTTGAGGAGAAAGGGTATGGACATAACTGGCGTTTTTAGAGGGGTAAAGTTGGAGGTGATTAGGAGGCCGGCGATTACACTTCCTCAGGCTAGGCGTTTGATAGGGTTAATAACTGTTGAATTATTTTCGTTAATAGGGGGAAGCGGGTTGAAGCGGGGGTGTCCTATTGAGACAAAGAAAATAACTCGGAGGCTATAGACAGCGGTGAAGGAAGTGGCTAGAAGGGTGAGGAAGAGGGCTCAGGCGTTTAGGTAAGATGTGTTTAGGGCTTCAATAATAGCATCTTTTGAAAAGAAGCCTGCTAAGAAGGGGGTCCCTGTGAGAGCCAGACTTCCGATGGTTAAACAGGAAGATGTAAAGGGGGTCAGGTGGTGTATGCCTCCTATTTTTCGGATGTCTTGTTCGTCGTTTAGGCTGTGGATAATAGACCCTGAGCAGAGGAAGAGTATAGCTTTAAAGAATGCGTGGGTACAGATGTGAAGGAAGGCAAGTTGGGGCTGGTTAAGTCCAATTGTAACTATTATTAGCCCTAGTTGACTTGATGTTGAGAAAGCAACAATTTTTTTGATGTCATTCTGGGTGAGGGCGCAGGTTGCGGTAAATAGTGTAGTGAGGGCCCCTAGGCAAAGGCAAATGGTCAGGGCAGTTTGGTTGTTTTCTAGCATGGGGCTTATACGGATGAGGAGAAAAATGCCTGCTACGACTATGGTGCTTGAGTGCAGTAGGGCAGAGACCGGTGTAGGACCTTCTATGGCAGAGGGAAGCCACGGATGGAGGCCGAATTGGGCGGATTTGCCGGTAGCAGCAATAATAAGGCCAATAAGGGGGTAAGTTAGGTCAAAGTCTTTGGATAATGCAAATATTTGTTGTATTTCTCAAGAGTTAAGGGAGGTTGCAATTCAAGCTATAGCAAAAATTAAACCAATATCGCCAACTCGGTTATAGATTACTGCCTGAAGGGCAGCGGTGTTTGCGTCTGTGCGGCCGTATCATCAGCCAATAAGAAGAAAAGACATAATTCCGACTCCTTCTCATCCGATAAATAGTTGGAATATATTATTTGCGGTTACAAGGATAATTATGGCAATGAGGAAAATTAGTAAGTACTTAAAGAATCGATTTATGTATGGATCGGCGTGTATATATCAGGAGGCAAATTCTAGGATTGATCACGTGACATATAGGGCGACGGGGGTGAAGATGACTGAATAAATATCAAACTTGAGACTAATGTTGATGTCAAAAGTATGGGTGTTTATTCAAGCGCAACTGGTAATAATTGTTTCTGCGCCTTCATTGAGGAAAAGGCAGAGAGGAAGGATGCTAGTAAAGAAGGCTCACTTTACTGCTGTTTTAACTTGGGCTAGGGCTCAGTCGGGGGGAAGGGGGCGCGGGGAAAAGGAGGAGAGAACTGGAAATGTGAGAAGTAAAAAAATGAGAATTAGGCTGGTAGTTATTATGATTGGGGTGAGGTGCATAGCTGCTACTTGGATTTGCACCAAGAGTTTTTGGTTCCTAAGACCAACGGATGAGCTGTTATCCTTTAGAAGCGGGGCGAGTGAGCTTAGGAGTTTAACCTAAGGGGCAAAAATTAGCAGTTTTTGTTGTTTTCAACCTCTCTCGGTGGATAAGAGGGTTTTAACCTCTGTTTTTAGAATCACAATCTAATGTTTTTGTTAAACTATATCTACAGGCAGTCCAGCCTCAGATTAATTCGGGCTTGGAAATTAGAAGAATTAGGGGGAGGAGATGGAGGGCCAGGAGTAGGTGTTCTCGGGAGTGTGTTGGGTCGAGGGAAATAATATGTGCTGGTAGGGGCCCTCGCTGTGTTATGAGGAACATGTATAAGGAGTAGCCTGCAGTAATGAGGGTTCCAGCTCCGGTAAGTGCAATTGTTCATCAGGATCAGTGGAATAAGGAGGTAATAATTATTAGCTCCCCCATTAAATTTGGAAGAGGGGGAAGGGCAAGGTTTGCAAGGCTGGCAATGAATCATCATGCGGTTATTAGGGGTAAAACCATTTGAAGTCCTCGGGCTAAAACTATAGTCCGGCTGTGTGTGCGTTCGTAATTTGTGTTGGCTAGACAGAAGAGGGCGGAGGAAGTCAGGCCGTGTGCGATTATTAGAATAAGGGCGCCTGTAAAGCCTCAGGGGGTTTGGATTAGAACACCTGCTGCAACGAGGCCTATGTGGCTTACTGAGGAGTAAGCAATCAGTGACTTTAAATCTGTTTGGCGTAGACAGATGGAGCCTGTTATAATCACTCCTCAGAGGGCAAAAATAATAAAGGGGTAGCTGAGTTCCTTGGTGAGGGGTTCTAGTATAATTATTATGCGTATCATTCCGTAGCCTCCAAGTTTCAGTAAAACTGCGGCTAGTACTATGGAGCCGGCGATTGGGGCTTCAACGTGCGCTTTGGGAAGTCAAAGATGGGCCCCATAAAGGGGCATTTTTACTAGAAAGGCGAGTAAGCACCCGGCCCATCATAGCTTGTCAGCGAAAGAGGAAAGTTGTATGGAAGGGGTATATTGTAGTGTCAGGAGGGACAGGGTTCCAGTACTGTTTTGGAGAAGCAAGAGGGCGACGAGTAGGGGGAGGGACCCTGCTAGTGTATAAAATAGAAAGTAAGTGCCCGCGTTTAGTCGTTCTGTCTGATTTCCTCAGCGAGTAATGATTACTAGGGTTGGAATGAGGGTGGCTTCAAATATAATATAAAACATAATTACTTCGGTTGCACTGAAGGCTATAATGAGAAAAATTTGTAGGGATGTAAGGAGAGTAATGTAGGCTCGCTGGCGGGAGAAAGGCTCAGATGTTGTATGATTTTGGCTTGCAAGAATTATTAAGGGGAGGAGCCAGCAGGTTAGTGCAAGGAGGGGGGTGGAGAGGGGGTCCGTTGCCATGTAAGGGCTAAGGAAGGACCAGCCTGATTCTGCGGAGGATTTTAGTCAGGTTAAGCTAATTAAGGAAATAATTAAACTGTAAGAAAGGGTGGTGGACCAGAGGTGTTTGGCTGGGATGGCCCAAATAGTGGGGATAAGCATGATAGTGGGGAGGAGAATTTTTAGCATTGCAGAAGATTTAGGCTTTGGAGTCGGTCTGTTCCGTGGGTGCGGGCAGTAGCGACAAGTAGTGCGAGACCGGCCCCTGCTTCACAGGCTGAAAAAGCCAGGAGAAGTATGGGGGAGGCTGAAAAGCTAGTGGAGTTAAGCTGAAGGGCTCATGTGGAGAGAGCAATAAAGAGAGAGAGTATTATTCCTTCTAAACAGAGGAGGGCGGAAAGAAGGTGCGTTCGGTGGAATGCTAGGCCTGCTAGGCCTAGCAGAAAGGTTGAGGAAAAGGCGAAGTGTGTAGGAGTCATTAAGCGGTTGTGGACTTTAACCACAAGTTCTTGAGCCGAAATCAAGGGTTTTTCCTTAAACTAACAGCCTACTCAGCCCATTCTAGGCCGCCTTGAATTCATTCATAAATTAGGCCGAGGGTTAATAAGATAAGAACAGTAAAGGCTCAGGTAAATGTTATGAGGGGGGAGGAGAGTTGGTCCCCTCAGGGGAGAGGGAGCAGAAGCGCGATTTCTAAGTCAAAGAGGAGGAAGAGGATTGCGACGAGGAAGAAGCGGAGGGAGAAGGGCAGGCGCGCAGACCCTAGGGGGTCGAAGCCACATTCATAGGGGGAAAGTTTTTCATGGTCAGGGGTTATTTGGGGGAGTCAAAAGGAAACAATGGCGAGAATAGTAGAGAGGGTAATAGAAATAAAAAGTATTGTTGTGATTAAATTCATTATCTTTCCTTGGGGTTTAACCAAGACTAAGTGATTGGAAGTCACGTGTACTAGCTTTAATACTAGAAAGATATGAGCCTCATCAGTAAATTGAGATGTATAGGAATAGTCAAACAACGTCTACGAAGTGTCAGTATCAGGCAGCTGCTTCAAAGCCAAAGTGGTGGTCGGATGTAAAATGATATAGGACTTGTCGTAGAAGGCAGATGGCCAGGAAGGTTGAACCAATAATTACGTGGAGTCCATGAAAACCAGTTGCTACGAAGAAGGTGGATCCATATACTCCGTCTGCAATTGTAAATGGGGCTTCGTAGTACTCTATGGCTTGAAGAAAGGTAAAATAGAAGCCTAGGAGAATGGTTAGGGCGAGGGATTGGATTGCTTCTTTTCGATGGCCTTCTATGATGCTGTGGTGTGCTCAGGTGACTGTTACTCCTGAGGCTAGCAGGACGGCTGTGTTGAGTAGCGGCACTTCAAAGGGGTCTAGAGGGGTGATTCCTGTAGGGGGCCAACAGCCGCCTAGTTCAGGGGTGGGGGCAAGGCTGGCGTGATAGAAGGCCCAGAAGAAGCCTAGAAAGAAAAAAACTTCTGAGGTAATAAAGAGGATTATTCCGTACCGGAGGCCTTTTTGAACAGGAGGGGTGTGGTGTCCTTGGAATGTTCCTTCTCGGATGATATCTCGTCATCATTGATATATAGTTAGGAGAAGCAGAATTAGGCCTAAGGCCAATAGGGTTATATCATGGAAGTGCATTCAGATTGCTAAACCGGATGTTAGGAGAAGGGCGCCTACTGCGCCTGTTAGGGGTCATGGGCTGGGGTCAACTATGTGATATGCGTGTACTTGATGGGCCATTAAACGTTTTCTTGTAGATAGAGGCTTAAGAGGAGAACAAAGACATAGGCTTGAATCATGGCTACTGCTACTTCTAGAAGGGTTAGGAGAAATAGCAATACTGCGGTAAGAATTGCCACTGTAGGTATAAGGGGAAGTAAAACGAAAGCAGCGGTGGCAATGAGCTGAATTAGAAGGTGGCCAGCCGTGAGGTTTGCGGTTAACCGAACCCCTAGTGCAAGGGGGCGGATGAACAGGCTAATTGTCTCGATAATAATTAGGACAGGAATTAGGAGGGTGGGGGTGCCTTCTGGTAATAGATGTCCTAGGGCATGGGTGGGTTGGTTTCGCATGCCAATAATAACTGTTGCAAGTCAGAGGGGGACGGCAAAGGCTATGTTAAGGGAGAGTTGTGTTGTAGGGGTAAAGGTATAGGGGAGGAGGCCAAGTATGTTTAAGGTAATAAGAAAGAGTATAAGGGAGGCGAGAAGAGTGGCTCATTTATGGCCCCCTAAGCTCAGGGGTTGAAAGATTTGTTGGATAAAACGGTTAATAAACCATCCCTGGAGCGTGATGAGGCGATTGTTTAGTCAACGGGGGGTGGGCTTAGGGTAGAGAATTCAGGGTAAGCTGAGTGCAATAGCAATTAGGGGAACTCCAAGGTATGTGGGGCTCATAAATTGGTCAAAAAAGCTTAATGTCATGGTCAGTTTCAGGGCTCTGCTTTAGGTTTTTCTGTGCTTTGAAGGGTTGGGTCGTTTGGGAAAGTGTGTGCTAGGACTTTTGGGGGGATGATTGTTAGAAAAACTAATCAGGAGAAGACTAGAATGGCAAATCAAGGCGCGGGGTTAAGTTGTGGCATTTCGCTAGGGGTGGGCGGGGGTCACCAGTCTTTAGCTTAAAAGGCTAACGCTATTCCCTATTTAGCTTCTTAGCGAAGCGTCTTCAAGTATTAAGGATGATCAGTTTTCAAAGTGTTCTAGTGGAACTACCTCTACTACAATAGGCATAAAGCTGTGATTAGCCCCACAAATTTCAGAGCATTGGCCGTAAAAGACCCCGGGGCGGGAGGCGATGAATGCTGTTTGGTTTAGGCGGCCTGGGACGGCGTCTATTTTTACTCCAAGACTTGGGACGGTTCAGGAGTGGAGCACATCTTCAGCAGAAATTAGGATTCGAATGGGGGATTCAACTGGGACTACTATTCGGTGGTCTGCCTCCAGAAGACGAAATTGGCCGGGGGCGAGGTCTTGTGTAGGGACTATATACGAGTCGAAGCCGAGGTCTTCATAATCAGTATATTCGTAACTTCAGTATCATTGGTGGCCTATAGCTTTAATTGTAAGATGTGGGTCATTGATCTCGTCTATAAGGTAGAGAAGGCGTAAGGAGGGGAGGGCAATAAGAATTAGAATAATAGCTGGGAGGAGGGTTCAAATGATTTCGATTTCTTGAGAGTCTAGAATAAACTTGTTGGTTAGCTTGGTTGTTACTATGGCCACAATAATATAAAGCACGAGGGTGCTAATTAGGAAAACAATTATTAGGGCGTGGTCGTGGAAGTGAAGAAGTTCTTCTATTACAGGGGAAGCTGCATCTTGAAAACCTAGTTGAGAGGGATGTGCCATTATTGCAAGACACGCGGGGTTTAAACCCGCAATTTTGCCTTGACAAGGCAATGTAATAGTCAACTTTACTAGTGTCTTATGAAGAAAGTGACAGAGTGGTTATGTGACTGGCTTGAAACCAGTACATGGGGGTTCAATTCCTCCCTTTCTCGTTAGTGAGGGTTTGAGGGGGTGGCAGCGGGGTTTTTGTAGTCTAATCAAGCCTGTTGGACTTGAACAAAGGCTGGTTCTTCGAAGGTGTGGTAAGGAGGAGGGCAGCCGTGAAGTCATTCTACGTTTGTTGCTGTGAGTTCCACTGACAATACTTCTCGTTTAGCGGCGAATGCTTCTCAAATAATAAATAGAAACATAATTACTGCGACCAGGGAGATCATTGAGCCAATTGAAGAGACTGAGTTTCAAAGAGCGTAGGCGTCTGGGTAGTCGGAGTATCGGCGAGGCATACCAGCTAGGCCCAGGAAATGTTGTGGGAAGAAGGTAAGGTTTACACCAGCAAATATAACCCCGAAGTGAATTTTAGTTCAGGTGTTGTGCAGTGTATATCCTGAGAATAGGGGGAATCAGTGGACGAAGCCAGCAACGATGGCGAATACGGCTCCTATTGAGAGAACATAGTGGAAATGGGCAACAACATAGTATGTGTCGTGAAGCATAATATCTAGGGATGAGTTGGCTAGGACGATCCCGGTTAGTCCCCCCACTGTAAATAGGAAGATGAAGCCTAGTGCCCATAAGAGGGGGGTCTCTCATTTAATTGAGCCCCCGTGCAGAGTGGCTAGTCAGCTGAAGACTTTTACTCCGGTTGGGATAGCAATAATTATTGTGGCGGAAGTAAAGTAAGCTCGTGTGTCTACGTCTATCCCCACAGTAAACATGTGGTGGGCCCATACAATAAACCCCAGGAGGCCAATGGCCATTATGGCTCAGACCATGCCCATATATCCAAAGGGTTCTTTTTTGCCTGCATAATACGCAACAATATGTGAGATTATACCAAATCCGGGAAGAATTAGAATATAGACTTCCGGGTGACCAAAGAATCAGAACAGGTGTTGGTAAAGGATGGGGTCTCCGCCTCCGGCCGGGTCAAAGAAGGTTGTGTTGAGGTTCCGGTCCGTAAGAAGTATTGTGATGCCGGCGGCAAGAACGGGAAGGGATAGTAGAAGCAATACGGCAGTAATTAGGACAGACCACACAAAGAGAGGTGTTTGATACTGAGAAATGGCAGGGGGTTTCATGTTAATAATTGTTGTAATAAAATTGATTGCACCAAGAATAGAGGACACCCCGGCTAGGTGGAGGGAGAAGATAGTTAAGTCGACAGAAGGTCCTGCGTGGGCGAGATTGCCTGAAAGCGGCGGGTATACAGTTCAACCTGTACCGGCCCCTGCTTCAACTCCAGAGGAGGCAAGGAGAAGAAGAAATGAGGGGGGAAGGAGTCAGAAGCTCATGTTGTTTATTCGAGGAAAGGCTATGTCGGGTGCACCAATCATAAGGGGCACTAGTCAGTTTCCAAAGCCTCCAATTATAATTGGTATTACTATAAAGAAAATTATTACGAAAGCATGTGCTGTAACAATTACATTATAAATCTGGTCGTCTCCGAGGAGAGCGCCGGGCTGGCTTAATTCTGCCCGAATTAGGAGGCTAAGTGCGGTTCCTACTATTCCGGCCCAAGCACCAAATACTAGATAAAGGGTGCCGATGTCTTTGTGATTAGTTGAGAAGAATCAACGTGTGATTGCCACAGGTAAGATGGCTGAGTGTCAAGCGGTGGATTGTAGCCCCATGCACAGAGGTTAAAATCCTCTTCTTATCAAGCCTTGAGGTGTTGTACATGTCGGATTGCAAATCCGAAGTAGTAGGTTAGACCCTGCCGGGGCTTTCCCCCGCCCTTTTAGAGGCGGGCGGGGGAAAGGTTAGACAGATGCTTGTTGGTTTAAGCGCTTAGCTGTTAACTAAGAGTTTGTAGGATCGAGGCCTTCCTGTCTAGTAAGGCTTTAGCTTAATTAAAGTGTCTGTTTTGCATACAGAAGATGTGGGTTAGTGTCCTGCAAGTTTTAAGCAGGGGCTGGGAGATTTTCACTCCCGCTTAGGGCTTTGAAGGCCCTTGGTCTGGGTACTATCCTAAGCCCCTTAGGGGATTAATAAGGCCGAGATGGCAGGGGTGAGAGGGAGGAGGCAAATTGTTATTGCAGTTGAAGTGGCGAGGGGGTATGTTAGTTGAGTGGAAGGGAAACGTCAGGGGGTGGTGCCTGTGAGGTTATTAGGGGAAATAGTAAGGGATATTGCGTAAGAGAGGCGGAGATAAAAGTATAGGCTAAGAAGGGCTGAAAGGGCTGCGAGGGTTGCGGTGAGGGCGAGCCCTTGTTTAGTTAGTTCTTGTAGGATGAGTCACTTTGGTATAAAGCCCGTAAGAGGGGGGAGGCCCCCCAGTGAAAGGAGAATGAGGGGTGCAAGGGCAGTTAGGGCGGGGGCTTTCGCTCAGGATGTAGCAAGGGTGTTAATGTTTGTAGCTTTGTTGAGTTTAAATACGAGGAATGTTGAGAATGTTATAACGAAGTAGGTTAGAAGGGTGAGGAGTGTGAGGGAAGGGGAAAATTGTAGTACAAGGACTATTCAACCCAGATGAGCGATTGACGAGTATGCAAGGATCTTACGGAGTTGTGTCTGGTTTAACCCGCCCCAGCCCCCAACAAGGGCGGAAGTAAGGCCTAAGATAATAAGGAGTGTTGAGCTTGAGGGTTGAATCTGAAGAATTAGGGCAAAGGGGGCAAGTTTTTGTCAGGTTGAAAGGATTAAGCCTGTGGTAAGATCCAGCCCCTGTAAAACTTCGGGGAGTCAAGCATGAAGAGGGGCTAGGCCAATTTTTAGGGCAAGAGCAAGGGAAATTATAGTGCTCGGGAGGGGGTGCGTGATTTGTTGAATTTCTCATTGGCCTGTTAGTCAAGCGTTAGTGACGCTCGCAAATAGGAGGGTGGCTGCAGCAGCAGCTTGAGTTAAAAAATATTTAGTTGTAGCTTCGATTGCGCGGGGGTGGTGGTGTTGGGCTATTAGGGGAATAATGGCTAGTGTATTTATTTCAAGGCCTATTCAGGCGAGAAGTCAGTGGGAGCTAGCAAATGTAATAGTGGTGCCAAGGCCTAAGCCAAAGAGAAGAATGGCTAAGATGTAAGGATTCATTAGTGAAGGAAGGAGTTTAACCAACATGTTTGGGGTATGGGCCCAAAAGCTTATTTAGCTGACTTTACTAGGAAGTGGTGTAGTGGAAGCACTAAGAGTTTTGATCTCTTCAGGTAGGGTTCGAGCCCCTTCTTTCTAAGGAGTTGGAGGGAATTTAACCCTCATGATTCACTCTATCAAAGTGGTCCTTTATTTCAGGCACAGCTCCGGTCTATAGCTGTGGGGGCAGCCCTGTTAGTGCAATTGGAAGGGAGAGGTGTCAAATGACCAGGGCAAGGGTTAGGGGTAAGAAATTTTTTCAGATTAGGTGTATGAGTTGGTCATAACGAAATCGGGGGTAGGAGGCACGAACTCATAGGAAGAGGACGGAGAGAAGAGTGGCTTTTACTATAAGGTTTGTTGTTGTAATTTCGGGGGCTATGTGTAAGACGGAGGCGCCTAGAAAGAGGGTTGCAGAGAGAGTATTTATCAGAAGAATATTGGCGTATTCAGCGAGGAAAAAGAGGGCGAAAGGGCCCCCTGCATATTCTACGTTAAAGCCGGAGACTAGCTCGGACTCACCTTCTGTAAGATCAAAAGGTGCTCGGTTTGTTTCTGCAAGGGTGGAAATGTACCATATAGCGGCTAGCGGTCAGGCGGGGAGAATAAGTCACACACTTTCTTGGGCGACGCTAAATGTTTGTAGGGTAAAGCCCCCAGTAAAAATAATAGCATTTAGAAGAATTAGCCCTAGGCTGACTTCGTAGGAGATTGTTTGTGCGACGGCCCGGAGGGCCCCGATTAAGGCGTATTTTGAATTGGAGGCCCACCCTGAGCCGAGAATAGAATAGACTGCGAGGCTAGAGAGGGCCAGGAGAAAAAGGATGCCAAGGTTGAGGTCTGCTATAGGGAAGGGAAGGGGCATGGGCGTTCATAGGGTAAGTGCCAGGGTGAGGGCTAGTATAGGGGTTAGAAGAAAAAGGATGGGGGAGGAGGTGGAGGGTCGAACGGGCTCTTTTAAAAAAAGTTTTAGGCCGTCTGCAATTGGTTGGAGAAGGCCGTAGGGGCCTACAACGTTTGGGCCTTTTCGTAGTTGTATGTAGCCGAGAACTTTTCGTTCGACGAGGGTAAGAAGAGCAACGGCTAAAAGAACAAAGACGATAAGGATTAGGGGGTTGAGGATGGAGGTGGCTAGTGTTGAAAGCATAGTTAAAGGGAGGGTTTGAACCTCCGTGGAAAGGGCTTAGGTCTTTTGCAATGTCCGGGCTCTGCCACTTTAACAAGCCATTTTCTATGGCCAGGGGGCACGCCCTTTTATCTATTTTAGTTGATTTCAATAGATAAGGGGGAGGCATATTGAGAACAGGGGCCTCTTCTTTTCGGTCCTTTCGTACTGGAAAAGATCGTAACATAGATAGAAACTGACCTGGATTACTCCGGTCTGAACTCAGATCACGTAGGACTTTAATCGTTGAACAAACGAACCCTTAATAGCGGCTGCACCATTAGGATGTCCTGATCCAACATCGAGGTCGTAAACCCTCTTGTCGATATGGGCTCTAAAAGAGGATTGCGCTGTTATCCCTAGGGTAACTCGGTCCGCTGATCGGCTATGTGCCGGATCTTATTGGTCAGAAGTTCTGTTACTTGGAGTTGTAACTCTGGGTTGTAGGGGTGGTGTGCTCCCGGTCCACGTGGGGGGTTTTTGTTTCCCCGCGGTCGCCCCAACCAAAGACATTAGAACAGGGGTCAATCAGTTTTATCCTTTGTTTAGGGGATGTTTAACATGGGCTGTTCTGGCGTCTAAAGCTCCATAGGGTCTTCTCGTCTTATGTTAGTATCCCCGCTTCTGCACGGGGGGATCAATTTTATTGACTGGAAAAAGGAGACAGTCAAGCCCTCGTTATGCCATTCATACAGGTCTTCATTTAAAAGACAAGTGATTGCGCTACCTTTGCACGGTCAAAATACCGCGGCCGTTAAACTTATAGTCACAGGGCAGGCGGGACCTCTTATATTTAGGGTTCAAGAGGCGATGTTTTTGGTAAACAGGCGAGGCTTGTGTTTGCCGAGTTCCTTCTTTTTCTTTTAGTCTTTCCCGGTCTGCACACCAGTGTGGGGTTAACGGTAAGAAACTAGGGGTTTTTCTAGTTGTTTATTTTTTGCCTAGGGCCCTCTTTGTTTTGGGGCCGTTAATGGTCGGTGAAGGGTTCGTTCCGAATTACACTTGTGCGGGGAGAGGAGTTTTCTCTTATTACTCATATTAGCATGAACACTTCCATAGAATTATGGAACGGCCTGATAGGTTTAGGGGGGTGAAATTGTATTATCTTTATTAGAAGGCTGATTAGGTAATGTTCGAGCTTTAACGCTTTCTGGATAGGTGGCTGCTTTTAGGCCCACTAGAACATTAAACCTTTGAGTTGTTATGATTTTTACCCTCCTTGGAAAGTTGTATCTTGTTTCAAAGGGGCTGTACCCCCTTTGACTAACTCCTTTAATTTCTTTTGTTCGGTGGAAGGCCTTAGACCAAGTGGAATGAAGAATTTGAAGGGCTGAACTTTTATTCAGTTCGCAGGCAACCAGCTATAACTAGGCTCGGTAGGTCTATCACCTCTACTCGAAGTTCTTCCCACTCTTTTGCCACAGAGACGGGGTGGTCCTATAAATTAGACTGCCTTGGAGTAGCTCGCTTAGTTTCGGGGTAACAAACTATAGTGCTTTTTGCTTGAGGTTTTCTGGCTAAATCATGATGCAAAAGGTACGAGGGCCCATCTCTGCTTTTTAGTGCTTTACTGAATTGTTTCATTACTCTTTCAGCTTTCCCTTGCGGTACTTTCTCTGTCGCTCCTTGGGTCCTTTTTCGTCGCCCGTACTTAGGTGAAAAAATGGTTTGTTATCAGTAGGATGATGTATTTGGGGGTATAAATAGGGTAGGTTTGGGGTTGATGGGGGGGGGCTAGCTGTTGGGCGTCAGGGTGACCCGGTTTGCACGGGGGACTTCTCAGTGTAAGGGAGATGCTTTTCTAGCTTAGCTACACTCTGATTTTTACCAAGTGCACCTTCCGGTACACTTACCATGTTACGACTTGCCTCCCCTTTACCGGTAAAATATATTACTTATAGGATGTTGTTGGTTTGGGGAGAGTGACGGGCGGTGTGTGCGCGCTTCAGGGCCGGTTTCAGCGGAACGCTCTATTTTCTGCTTACTGCTAAATCCTCCTTCTAATGTGCATTTCATTACATTGTTCGTATTTCCTATGGTAGGGAATGTAGCCCATTTCTTCCCCTCTCATATGCTACACCTCGACCTGGCGTTTTGAGTTATGTTAGTTTTGCTTACTGTAATCCCTTCATAGGGTAAGCTGACGACGGCGGTATATAGACGGGAAGGACAAGAGAGGGTGAGGTTTAACGGGGGTTATCGGTTCTAGAACAGGCTCCTCTAGGTGGATCTAAAGCACCGCCAAGTCCTTTGGGTTTTAAGCTAGTGCTCGTAGTACCCGGGCGGATAGTGGATGTAGGGGACTATCAAGGTTTAGGGCTGGGCATAGTGGGGTATCTAATCCCAGTTTGTTTCGCAGCTTTCGTGGGGTCGGGGATATAAAGCCACTTTCGTAGTGGGGCTTCTTGCTCTCGGGTACGTATAACAGTTCTGAGGGCGTTCGGCTTTAATTTAAGGTCTTCCTAACCACCCTTTACGCCGATGTCTGTCAGCTTGAGCCGCTCGTATAACCGCGGTGGCTGGCACGAGTTTTACCGGCTCTCTTGGCTTTAACTAAGTCAAGTTTTCACTTATGGCTTAATGTTTATCACTGCTGAACTCCCTTGAGGGTGTGGCTAAGCAAGGTGTCATGGGCTGCGGGGGTGTGCCTGATACCAGCTCCTTGTTTTCGGGCAGAAAACTGTGGGCATTCTCACAGGGGGGCGGAGACTTGCATGTGTAAATTCTGCCAAAGTTGACAGTAAAGTCAGGACCAAGCCTTTGTGCTCACGGGACCTTTCTAGGGCCCGTCTTAACATCTTCAGTGTTATGCTTTAGTTAAGCTACGCTAGC